AAAAGAGGGGGGGATTCCAATCAAGACGTTCTCCGGTACCATATGTCAAATTACATAGAATAAAATAAAGGCAAGGGGTAACAAATCAATCTTGTATCAGACTACTTGTCTTCTTGTAGTTGGATCTCCAAGTTTTTGGAATGCTCCAAATTCCACTTGAGCGTCTAAATCTGGATCAATACCAGCAAAAACATCTCGGAACAAGGTTCGAGCACCATGCCAAATGTGCCCGAAGAAGAAGAGCAGAGCAAAGGAAGCATGTCCAAAAGTAAACCAACCCCTTGGACTGCTACGAAAAACACCATCTGATTTCAAAGTAGCACGATCTAATTCAAAAATTTCACCCAATTGAGCACGTCTAGCATATTTTTTCACCGTAGCAGGATCATTATAACTAACTCCATTTAGTTCGCCTCCATAAAACTCAACGCTTACACCTACTTGTTCGACACTATACTTCGATTCTGCCCTTCGAAAAGGAACATCCGCTCTAACAATTCCATCTTCGTCTACCAAAACGACTGGAAATGTTTCAAAAAAAGTAGGCATACGACGTACAAAAAGTTCACGTCCTTCTTTATCTCTAAAGACAGGATGTCCTAACCACCCAACAGCTATTCCATCCCCGTTGTCCATTGAGCCTGCTCTGAATAATCCACCTTTTGCCGGATTATTGCCGATGTAATCGTAAAAAGCTAATTTTTCGGGAATTTTAGACCAAGCTTCGGATAAAGTTTGATTTTCGGCTAACCCAGCACCAACTCTTCGATATATTTCTTGCTGGAAATATCCTTGATCCCATTGATAACGAGTGGGACCAAATAGCTCAATCGGAGTTGTTGCTGAACCATACCACATCGTTCCAGCAACAACAAAAGCTGCAAAAAAGACCGCAGCGATACTACTGGAAAGGACAGTTTCAATATTTCCCATACGTAATCCTTTGTATAGACGTTGGGGCGGGCGAACACTAAGATGAAATAGACCTGCTAATATGCCCAACGTCCCTGCTGCAATATGATGTGAGGCTATTCCTCCTGGAATAAAGGGGTCAAAACCTTCCACACCCCACGATGGATTTACAGGTTGTACTCTTCCTGTTAGCCCATAAGGATCGGACACCCATATTCCAGGACCATACAATCCGGTTACATGAAAAGCGCCAAAGCCAAAACAAGCCACCCCTGATAGAAATAAATGAATTCCAAAGATCTTGGGCAAATCCAAAGAGGGTTTTCCTGTACGTTCATCACAAAATATTTCTAGATCCCAATACACCCAATGCCAGATAGCTGCCAAGAAACACAAGCCAGAAAACACAATATGCGCCCCAGCCACACCTTCATAACTCCAAATACCCGGATTTGTTATAGTTCCCCCTGTGATATTCCAACCCCCCCATGAATTGGTTATTCCTAAACGAGTCATGAAGGGTATAACGAACATACCTTGTCTCCACATTGGATCGAGAACGGGGTCAGAGGGGTCAAAAACTGCTAATTCATATAAAGCCATTGAACCGGCCCAACCAGCAACCAAAGCTGTATGCATTATATGTACAGACAGCAAACGACCGGGATCATTCAATACGACGGTATGAACACGATACCAAGGCAAACCCATGGAAATACCCCTTATATTAACGAAAAATGGACACTATGTAACTTTATTGCACTGGAAAAACTATGTTATTGACCTTCCCCTTTCAATGGATTATCTCGGAGAAAGGATTACTATTTTTTTCTATTATTTTAGTAATAATGAAAGAATTCTCTTTGTTTCTACAAAGAGAAACAAATCTATTTTATACTCGATAAGTACCAATACGCAATGGGGGTTGACCCCATTTTATATGAGCGAATGCAGATAGATTTGTTCATCAGTCAAAGGACCTATTCGTAAGAATTTGACTTTCTATTTTCTATTTAATTCCTTTTGATGAACTTATCAAATCTACGCATAAAAGAAAATAGGATTGGATTAAAGGGAAATATTATTAAGACAATAAATTCATTTTTACGCTTTCACATCAAAGTGAAATAGAGTACTTTTTTTTTTCTTTCATTTCATGCCTATTGGTGTTCCAAAAGTTCCTTTTCGAAATCCTGGGGAGGACCATTCAATTTGGATTGACGTATAGTGCGGCTTGTCAGATATATTGGGTCATATGGGATTTCCCCGTTCTCCCCCTCGATTGGGATATCCTCTGTTTCGCCCAAGAAAGATTGATTAAATCATCCAAAATTGGGAGCGTGAAGTGCAATTAGATCTATGGGGTATTCAGATTCATATTATCAATTAGAATAATTTATGGTTAGCTTGTTTGGACCAATAAAATGAAGTATCCAGGCTCCGTTTAGAAAAACCCGATCGGTAATATATCTATGATTACTACTTGTATCCTATTTATTTCTAGATAGGAAGACTTTCAAACTGCTAATCATAATTAATCGAATAATATGATGAATATATAAAATAGTTGGGGAAGACGTTTAATGAATTGGTAAGTTGTAGCAAAAAGAAGCGGTATTGGGGGTATTTGTCCTATATGTGCAAATTAAAATCAGGCAAATCCTTACTCGGAGTAGAGCACAAACCTAAAAATAAAAAAAAAAAAATGGAAGAAGACCATTCAGGAACAAGAAAATGCCATCTTGATTGAAATTATTGAAATTTGATCTCGATGAAAGAATACATCAATAAGAAGTTAGTTTGATACGTTTAATGAATTTTTTTATTAGGTAAACTTATTAGGTAAACGGGTCAAAACGCATCTTTCTTCAAAAATAAAATGGAAGAAAAGCCCCTTCGTTAAAAGGTTAAATTAAAAGAGAAGTTAGAAAGTACTCACAGTAGGGCTGGAATTTACACATTGATTCTTTTTTCGCAATTTTTGTTGAACCGTATGCATCAAAAGGTGCGTGTACGGTTCCTAGGGGATAGAATTCTATCCTAATCAACCGACTTTATCGAGAAAGATTACTTTTTTTAGGTCAAGATGTTGATAGCGAGATCTCGAATCAACTTATTAGTCTTATGGTATATCTCAGCATAGAGAGTGAGACCAAAGATTTGTATTTGTTTATAAACTCTCCCGGCGGATGGGTAATGCCCGGAATAGCTATTTATGATACTATGCAATTTGTGCGACCAGATGTACAGACAGTATGCATGGGATTAGCCGCTTCAATGGGATCTTTTATCCTGGTTGGAGGCAAAATTACCAAACGTCTAGCATTTCCTCACGCTTGGCGCCAATGAGTTTTTTATTTGAATTTGAAAGAAAAAAGAAAACTATGCCTTCGCCGTATGAAATATGAATATTTAATGAAATATGAATATTTAAGTAATAATAGCATGGCATTTCGAATTCGATATAAGAGAAATTTTCTTATTTTTTTTAATAAGATTATGTATCGAAAGAGTGGTATGAAATACTAAGGATATTCCGGTTTTATCTTTTTAGTTTAGCGTCACAAACTTTTTGTTTTCACACGAGGGACTCTTAAGCTTATTTATGTTATGAAAGAGTATGAAAAAAAATAAGATTCTATTATGTTTTCAATATTTTTTATTTGAAAAAAAAAAAAGAAACTTTGGGATTGCTAAATCACCGATAAAATAAAGCAACGGAACCACCATAGTATTTTTGTTTTTAACTCCTCCCAAGAGAAGGGTGGTTAATAGTTTTTTTTCTTCGATGAAATCGATGAAAAAAAAGTAAAAAGTGAATTCTATTGCTGAGCCGTATGCAATGCGCAAACAATGCCTGTACGGTTGTTCAATTCGATCTTTTTTTCTTATTATTCTTTATCTACTCTCGTCGCCTTATCATGCGAGTGTGAGATAGAATAACCTTTTATGATGTTATATCATCAGGGTAATGATCCATCAACCTATTGCTGGTTTTTATGAGGCACAAATAGGCGAATTTGTCCTGGAAGCGGAAGAACTACTGAAAATTCGCGAAATCCTCACAAGGGTTTATGCACAAAGAACGGGCAAACCGTTATGGGTTGTATCCGAAGACATGGAAAGGGATGTTTTTATGTCAGCAACAGAAGCCCAAGCTCATGGAATTGTTGATCGTGTAGCAGTTGCATAAAAAATAGCAGGAATTTCGTGCAAATCAAATCGCGATTTGCGATTTTTTTCTTATCGGAGTTTAATATTCTATTAGTAGAATATTAATATAGAAATAGAATAAATATAAATATAGAATAGTAGAATATTAATATAGAAATAACTCATAATTTACGGTTAGGATCGATCTAAACCAGCCCATTATACATAGATTCAACATGCCAACTATTAAACAACTTATTAGAAAGACAAGACAGCCAATCAGAAATATCACCAAATCCCCCGCTCTTGGGGGATGTCCTCAGCGTCGAGGAACCTGTACTAGGGTGTATGTGCGACTCGTTCAGGTCGTGGCCTTGGACAAAAGAAAGACTTTTCCACTATGCGCGATCAGTACATGGATAGGATAGAATGGAAGAACCCCGGTCAATATCTATAACTATCGATTGTATATCAAATTTATGGTTTCACTTGATGCAAATTCCTCCATTTTAAAACGAGAAAGAATTCCCCATCGGTACCAAATACTTATCTGTTAAGCAGGGGAAGTCTTATTGAAAGGGCGAAAAATTATGCCTCGACTCTTGCAAGAACGGACTAATAGGGTCAGCTAATTAGCTAATATTTATAATTAAATACCGTTACTGTATAGATAGGCTGGTTGTGAAAGACCTATTACTGGAATTAGTAGATAATTAATGAGGTAGAGCCGAAGAGTGTGAACTGTACAAGTTAACAATAGCATTGATTAAATGAGGGAAGGGGCTCCGGTGTATAGAGAAGACCTCACCGTTTGTTTAAGAAGTAACCATAGAAACGATGGAACCCACTATTTCTTTATCCATTTCTATTTTCTACTTATTTGTATTTACTATGTTTGATATTTAGTATCAATACAAATTTTTGAGGCATTCCACCTTGAAAAAAAATCGTGGTTGGGAAGGTTATAGTAGCAAAAGCCGTTGGAATTATTATTTTATACATTGGAAGAATCCGTTTTGTTATTACAGAAAAGGGAAAAGAATAACTGAAAGAAAGGAATTAGTTATTCATCAAAGTTTCGTTTAGTCAATGACCAGAATTAGACGAGGATATAGAACTCGGCGGCGTAGAAAAAAAATTCGTTTATTCGCATCAAGCTTTCGGGGGGCTCATTCAAGACTTACTCGAACTATTATTCAACAAAAAATAAGAGCTTTGGTGTCGTCCTATCGGGGTAGAGAGAGGCAAAAAAGAACTTTTCGTCGTTTGTGGGTCGCTCGGATAAATGCAGTAATTCGCGATAATATAGTATCCTATAGTTATAGTAGGTTAATAAACAATCTGTACAAGAGACAGTTGCTTCTTAATCGTAAAATACTTTCGCAAATAGCTATATTAAATAGGAATTGTCTTTATATGATTTCAAATGACATTCTAAAATAAGGAGATTGGAAGGAATCTGTCAAGAACGAATTCGGGGAAGGGAGAATAGAGATTAGTATGATAAAATATAATGATAATATGCTCAAGCAGTCAAACTGATCAAAAACATTCAATAAAAAAAAGATTTATTCTTCTTCCCCAATTCGTTTTTTTCTTATGAAAATCAAATCTGGATTTTCGGATTTTTCGAACAAAACATCAATCTACGTTTGAATTTGGATTAGAATTTTGATTCAATTGAAGAGTAGGCCTATTTTTTCCTGGTTCTAAGACCAGTAGTTCTAGCAGCCAACTCGCCTTTTTCAAATTGTTTTTCATTATTAAGAAAAGGTAATAAAGATAAAATACGAGCTTGTTTTATAGCGATAGTAACTAATCGTTGTTGTTTTAAAGTCAATCTATTCACCCGTCTAGATAATATCTTTCCTTGTTCACTAATAAATCGACTAATTAAACTCATGTTTCTATAATCAATTTGATCCCCCGGTTGGATCGGGGGCAAACGTCTTCGAAAAGATCTCTTGGACTTAAGAAAAAGTCGCTTGGATTTATTCATCTTTTGTTTATTTTATTCCTTATTTTGAAAATCCTATTTCCTAATTCTAATTTATCTTCCTTTTAATGGAAAGGTAACCCCCAGGTAATCGATTCCATCTATTTTTTTATCTCCCCGTGAATCATATGTTTGTAACAATAGGGACAGAATTTTCTCAATTCCAATCGGCTAGGCGTATTATGTCGATTCTTTTGAGTAATATATCTGGAAATGCCTGTTGATTTCTTATTAACATTGTTTTGAACACAACTGATACATTCCAAAATAACCTTTACACGGGCATCTTTCCCCTTGGCCATGAACCTCCTTTGGGTTTTTTATTCACCCCAACTCTTCGATATTTCCATTTACCATCCGACGTGAAGAAGAAAGGAACAAAAAAATAGAAATTGCTTACTCGAAATCAAATTATGAAAAATTTCGTTACGTTACCAACCAATTCCAATTAAATAATATAATAATAATATAATAATAAGTATAAGTAATAAGTAATACATTTAAACTCTATTTAAAAATTCGAATCGCAGTACAGTATTTCAGTTAACCATCTTGTAAACTACTCTTGCCCTAACCACATTTCCACTCTCTTAATTTTAATTAATTTAATTGAAGTTAATTTGCTTGAAGCCTGGGACCGATTTCCGAGTTTTGCTGAGGTTGAATTCACCTTTTTCTTCTTTATCTTTTCGAACTAATAAATAAAATTCTAATACGAATAAAAAAAAAAGAAAAAGAAGAGGGGGTTAATAGTTACAGATATTTAATTCTACCCCTAATCTTCTTCACCTCCTCTGTGTTAATAACTAGAATTAAAAAAAGGGAATGTCAACGCATCTGGGAAAAAACGATTGATCTCTATCAATAGACCCGCTAAAGAACCGAACCATATAGTACTTATTACCGGCGCCACGGATAGATATGTTTTTAGATCTCGCATTTCAAATTCTCCTTCTTTATTCTTTAATTGTAATATATAATGATAATGGTAATACATATATGATCGGGTGTATATGTAGTCGCTTGCGTTTGTTTTGTATGCTGAATGAATCCCTAATTCAAATTGAAATCTACAAGAATTTGATAGATAAGATTTTCCTTTTCTTTTTTATTAGTTATTAATATAACAAAAATACGTCCCTTTCCACCTGAACAGTCACGAAATTTATGGTGGTTTCATATTTCTTTCATATGTATATGTTTTTATGTGTATAGAAATTTATTATATGTTATATGAATTATATTATATGATATGAAACAAAAAAAGAAGAAATGGCAAGGTAAGTTGCGTATATCGATGGAGAAAATTAAATAAGTATGTGGAAAACAAGACAGGGATTCTCTACAATAACATTGTAGACAAATTGAAAGGGATGTAGCGCAGCTTGGTAGCGCGTTTGTTTTGGGTACAAAATGTCACGGGTTCAAATCCTGTCATC